ATTATGTGCTTTTATTTTATTTATATGATGATTATGACTAATTATTCAACAAATTAGATTGATTGATACGAGTTGATTTTCTGTTACGATGGATTGACGAAACAATAGCTAGCCCAATAGCTGCTTCAGCAGCTGCAATGGCTATAATAAAGATTGAGAAAATGTCTCCTTTTAATTGACGACTATCAAATATATCAGAAAATGTTACGAGATTGATATTAACCGAATTTAGTATAAGCTCAAGACACATAAGTGCTCTAACCATGTTTCGACTTGTGATCAATCCATAGATACCGATAGAAAATAAATAGACACTCAAAAAAAGTACATGTTCAAACATCATTGACTAACTCCTTATCAATCTCAATTCATTTCAATATGAAGAACAATTCAACCGATTCAATTGATTAAAATAGAATAATTACACAACAAAAGAAAGTATTGGCGGTAGAAAGATTTAGCTAAAAATTTGGATTTTTTATATAAAAAAAATTCTACGAATTTGGAATCATTCTAAGTCTTTATTATTGCCGAGCCATAGTAATTGCACCTATCAAGGAAACTAAAAGAATTATAGAAATGAGTTCAAACGGAAGATAAAAATCCGTTGATAAATGAATCCCAATTTGTTGAACATTATTTATTAGGTCCTGTTCGATAATCTGGTTTGATCTTGTAGTCCAAAGAATTCCGTACCATGACGTATCTGGGATAGTAGTAATTAGTGAAAAAAGAATAGTTGTACAAATCAGCGAAGTGCCCCCATCTCCAATGGTCCAAAGATAGGAATCTTTGGAATATTCTGAACCATTCATGAACATTACAGCAAATATGATCAAGACATTTATGGCTCCCACATAAATAAGGAGCTGTGCGGCAGCTACAAAATAGGCGTTCGATAAAATATAGAATAAGGATATACAAACAAGAACCAATCCTAACGAAAAGGCAGAATAAATCGGATTGGTAAGTAATACTACCCCTAGACCCCCTAATACAAGAACTAATCCCAAAAATACCACAAGAATATCATGTATTGGTCCAGGTAAATCCATTATGTATAAAATAGCAAATAAATAACTTGAAATATTTCATGACCTTACTAAATGGTCCAGGAAAGGAAAAGGGGTTACCCTGTTTTTTTCATATATAGAATATTGTAAATGATACATTTATAATTGAATTCCATTTTATCTGGATTAATGTAGATATAGATAAAATTTTAGGGCCAAACCCTGTTTTTTATCCGAAAGAAAAAAGAAAAGAGTATTTGTAATCATGGTTTAAATTGTCTATTTCGAAATCATCACATCACAAAAAATATATTCTCAGTTTCAATTAAACAGTCATCCTCAGCAATCAATAGTTATTAATTTATATTTGTAATTACTGACTAACCAAAATAAAAACTTGGATCTTTGATTTTATACCAAAACCAAATTTTAGTAATTGGTAATCGTTCTTGAATCAAAAGGTTTATCTTTGTCTATTTTGCTTTGAGTCGAATTCATAACTGTTTGAATTGTGTAATCTCCAATTATTGAAATTGGTAACCGACCCAAAGCAATTTGATTATAATTCAATTCGTGACGATCATAAGTGGAAAGTTCATATTCTTCAGTCATTGATAAACAATTTGTTGGACAATACTCGACACAGTTACCACAAAAAATACAAACTCCGAAATCAATACTATAATTAAGCAATTGTTTCTTTTTAATATCTTTTTCAAATTTCCAATCTACAACGGGTAGATCGATCGGGCATACACGAACACATACTTCACAAGCAATACATTTATCAAATTCAAAGTGGATTCGACCCCGGAAACGTTCTGTTGTGATCGATTTTTCATAAGGATATTGAATAGTTACAGGTAAACGATTTGTATGGGATAAGGTAATTATGAAACTTTGACCAATGTACCTTGCAGCTCGTATGGTTTGTTGACCATAATTCATGAACCCAGTTACCATAGGGAACATATTGTAGATATCCATGAATAAATTGATGTTTCTTTCTCTTGTTTGAGATAGGTTATGAATCTAAAAGATTGTTAGCGTATTCGGTTATTTATAGTGAAACAAGTTGGGAAGAAGTTGTTAATAACAGATTACCTAGAGAAATTGGTAAAAGAAATTTCCATCCAAGATTTAATAACTGGTCCATTCTCATCCTAGGTAAAGTCCATCTTGTCGTGATAGAAATGAAAAGAAACAAATAAGCTTTAGCTAATGTAATAAAGATACCAATTGTCATTCCAAAAATTCCTGCCATTTTATTTATTCCGAAAAGTTCAGGAATGGATATGTACGGAATAGAAAAATTCCACCCACCTAAGTAAAGAACTGTTACAAATAATGAAGAAACTAATAAATTTAGGTAAGAAGCAAGATAAAATAAAGCGTATTTTATACCTGAATATTCGGTTTGATAACCTGCTACTAATTCCTCCTCCGCTTCTGGTAAATCAAAAGGCAATCTCTCACATTCGGCTAGAGAAGAAATTATAAAAACTATAAACCCTATAGGCTGACGCCAAAGATTCCACCCCCAAAAACCATATTTTGACTGTGCTTCAACTATATCAACTGTACTTGAACTATTAGATAATCATAGTCGATAATAACATCACTGTTCCCATCGCTATTCCAAAACCGTACATGAGACCTCAGCTTCATACGGCTCCTCTATGGCCACAAAAAAATGTAAGGACTGGTGTTCATTACTATCGCCATCTTTATCTTTAGAGGTAGATAGAATAAAGATACATTGAAAGTCCTAAATTAGACCAATGGAATTCTGTCTGCTAGAATAAGAAAAAAAAGAGCTTCCGAATTGATCTCATCCTTTATAATGAAAATTTTGATTTGTTGGGTAATAACTTAATCTTTCAATAAAATACTCGTTATATCAATTAATAAATGGAAAGAATTAGGCATTTTATTAGTTCATGAATCATGATAAGAATTCCATATGTATGAATATGGCTGGGGAAAGAAAGAATAAATAAAGATCGTTTTTTTATTATTCATTCCATTATTGCATTCCATTTCTTTTTTCCTATTCTTCTGTCTCAGAGGAGGGTGCTTAAAAAAAAAAATAAAGGATTAATTCGTTTTTGATAGTTATTTCTTTAACCAGTGAATAGGAGCATACTCTAGATCGGAATCATAGGGAAGTACTACTTGATCATTTCTACCAATTTCAAGTCCTTGTCATATTATGATTCTGTTTATGCATAAATACCTCTTTTTTGATACCTTGCATTATCTCCATTACTAATCCTTTGTGTACCTTGGTGTTCCTAACCGCCCACTGACTTTTGATTGATCCCTAGTATAGTAAGTAATACATACGAGAAAGTCGTAGAAACTCTATACAGTTGATCTTTTGTTTGGGCCCGCTTCAAGATATGATGACTAATCAAAAAATCTCAATCTTGGGGTAAACAGTTTACACTGCTTATGTTTACTTCAACTTTATTCTTGTACATAGGGAATGAGATTTTTTCTTCTTACTACAAACTTATAAGCTGTTTTATTTCACTCATATAACTATCTGGTTTAACTCAGCAACCCAAATGCTGAATAGAAAAATGAAAATTTCTATTTAATACATTGAACCTCTTTCTTTTTTCTTTTATTTCTAGAAGAGAGGTAAAAGTTCATATTACAACGAATCACACGTAGAGATATTGATAACACACATAGAGTTAATGGTATTTCATAACTAATAGATTGAGCAGCAGCTCGTAGACCACCTGAAAAGGAATATTTATTATTCGACCCATATCCTGACATAAGAAGGCCAATAGGGGCAATACTAGAAATGGCGATCCATAAAAAAACACCTATACTGAGATCGGCTAAAACAAGACGATACCCAAAAGGAATTACTAAATAACTTAGTAGAACTGATATGACCGCTATAGCCGGTCCGACGCTAAACAAACGAATATCTCCTCGAGATGGGAGAAGGTCCTCTTTAAAAAGTAGTTTAGTCCCATCTGCTAGAGCTTGAAGAATTCCCAACGGGCCAGCATATTCAGGCCCAATACGTTGTTGTATCGCTGCAGATATTTCTCTTTCTAACCACACAATTACTAGTACTCCTATTGTGATTCCCAATATAAGGGTCAAAATGGGTACAATCCATATCAGTCCATAGGTTTCTTTTAAAAATTCCGATGTAGAAAAAGAATTGATAGTTTGTACTTCTGTCGTATCAATTATCATTTCAACGATCAACTTCTCCCATAATGATATCTATACTACCTAATATCGTCATGATATCAGCCAATTTCATTCTTTTAACTAGCTGAGGAAGAATTTGCAAATTAATAAAACCGGGTGGACGAATTTTCCATCTCCAGGGAAAAACGCTATTATCTCCTATCAAATAAATTCCTAATTCTCCTTTTGGGGCCTCCACTCTTACATAAAGTTCTTGTTTCGACAATTCAAAATTGGGTGAAGGTTTTTTACTAATAAATCTATATTCAAAATCATTCCATTCGGAATTCTTTGCTCTATCAAAGCGTCGGACTTCTAAATTCTCATAGGGTCCCCCAGGAATTCCTTCTAGAGCCTGCTGAATAATTTTTATGGATTCTCTCATTTCGCCGATTCGTACTAAATAACGAGCTAATGAATCTCCTTCTTTTTGCCATTGGACTTCCCAATTGAATTCATTGTAACACTCATAATAATCAATTTTACGAAGATCCCATGGGATTCCAGAAGCTCGTAACATCGGTCCTGATAAACCCCAATTTACTGCTTCTTCTCCACCAATAATGCCCACTCCTTCAACTCGTTCCAAAAAAATGGGATTTCGTGTAATAAGTTTTTGATATTCAACAACTCCTGTTAAAGAATAATCGCAGAAATCTAAACATTTATCTATCCATCCATAAGGTAGATCAGCAGCTACTCCTCCGATGCGGAAATAATTATGCATCATTCGCATACCTGTGGCGGCTTCGAATAGATCATATAGCAATTCTCTTTCTCTGAAAATATAGAAAAAAGGAGTCTGTGCACCGATATCCGCCATAAAAGGTCCAAGCCATAACAAATGAGAAGCTATACGGCTTAATTCCAGCATAATCACTCGGATATAGCTGGCTCTTTGAGGTACTTGAACATTTTCCAATTGTTCTGGTGCATTTACGGTTATTGCCTCTGTGAACATAGTAGCTAAATAATCCCACCGTGTGACATAAGGTAGATATTGTATAATTGTTCGGTTTTCCGCTATTTTTTCCATTCCTCTGTGTAAATAGCCCAATATAGGTTCACAGTCAATAACATCTTCACCATCAAGAGTAACGATCAGTCGAAGAACACCATGCATTGATGGGTGCTGAGGACCCATATTGACTATCATTAAATCTTTTCTTGTAACCGGTACTGTCATATCTTTTTTTTCCTTAATTCATTATTCCATGAATTCCTCAAAATAAGGCTCATCAAAATGCAAAATGGAATACTACTAAAAAATAAAAAAATTCAAACGATTAAATTAACGAGTTTTTGGCTCCCGAATATCCAACTGACCAATTAATTTCTTATAACGTACTCTATTTTTCTTTGACAAATAAGCTAGCAACCGTTGTCGTTTTCCCAGAATTTTTCGTAGACCCCTTTGCGATAAAAAATCTTTTTTGTGCAATTGCAAATGTGAAGTAAGTCTCCGTATTTTATTGGTAAAACTGAATACTTGAAATTCAACAGAACCCTTGTTCTTGTTTTCGTCTTTTTCTTCTTGTGGAATAATTGAAATGAATGAATTTTTGACCATAAAAAAATTTATCTATCCTTTTCTTTCTTTTTCATGGATTTTTACGATCAGGAAAAATAAAAATAATAATTATATGCCAGTTATTTTAATCGAGTACAGCAAAATTTGGATTTATTCATATACTACTTTTTTATTTTATCCAAATCAAATTTTCAATTTGATTTGGATAGAAAGGGATAATACTTTTCTACATTAAGGAAAGAAAAAATTTCTTTCTATCTAAAAAAATTGTACTGATTTTTTTATTCCTATATTCAATTGAATTGATACACCATTAAATCAGTATTATTTACCGAAATCGAATTACCGAAATAGAAATCGAATATAGTATATGCGTATATCTTTAAGTTCCCATATACCGAAAATGTCACGGGATATAGATATACAGATATGATATCGAAAATATAGTATTAAGTAATTCTAAATCGTGGATACATATGTATCCTTAACATATTGAAACGACTGCCATTATTGGTATCAAACCAATAGCGATTCATGCAAGCTAAATCTTCTAATCGGTAATTGGGCCAAAGAAAGAATTTGCATTTAATTAATTTTTTTACATCTGTATTAAGATACTTGTCCTCATTCAAAAATTTTCCAGAGTTTCTTATGTTGTTTTCATTGCAAAATAATGGATTTCTATCCGTACCATTCCAATTATGAGAATTGAAACAAATCAAAATTCTCAATTCTCTACGACGTCTAGGAGATAGAATATGTTCAGGAACAAGGAAATCATAATAATTTTTGTTTCCATTTACAACCATATTGTCATATCGTGTAATGGATTTAGCAAAATTATTCTTGTCAACATATTTTTCTTTTATGCATTTTTTATTAGTTTTAGTTTGGTACTTATTCTTCTCGACCAATGAGATACTTATTGTTTGATAGAGAAGAAATTTTCCATCCCTTTTTATAGATAGACGAATTGGTTCGATAATCAATATTCCTTTTTTTATCAATTGTGTAAGAGCTAGATCTTTCTGAATCAGCATTACATCCAGATGCATCTCTCCTCTTTGAATCGAGGATATAGCAATTTCCTTTGGATTTATCAGTCTAAGTAAGAGACAATAGACCTTGATATTATTGATCATTCTTTGATTCAAGGAGTCATTCCATCTTAATTGAAAAAGGAAATATTTTTTAAGGAAGAAATCCAGTTCTGCTTCCTTGCTTTTCTTGGATTGTTTTTTTTTTTTACCTTTTTTAAGGTCTGATCTCACATAATCTTCTTCTATATATTTTTTTTTGTTTTCTTTTCGTAGATCTGATCCAAAATTTACTTGGGTCTCTTGTTCGTTTTTTTGTTGGTTGGACTTTTCCAATTTAAAATATTTTTTTTTATTTACGTTGATGTTTTTACTTTGACTTTTATTTTCATAAATAGAAGAATTTAAAAGAAGTAATTTGATTGGTATAATCCATGGTTTAATCTTATATGTATCAAAAAGTAGCACAAATTCTGGAAAGAACCAAGGTTCTAGATTTGCTACCGTACGATAAACACTTTCTTGATTCATTCCCATCCAATCAAAAAAGTGTTTTTTTTTATTGGATTGATTGATTTCTTGATCAATTGTAAGAGACAAAATATCTTTATTTTTCAATTTATTTTTGATTTTTTTGTCAGTCTTAGTATTTTTATCAATTTTGGTATTGATATGTGTATCGATCCAGGTCTCAATATCAATATTTTGTCTAAGACAAAAACAGAGAATTCTACAGTCAAAATATTTTCTATCTAGATTTTTATGAGTATCAATAATATATCCTTCTTCTAGATAATCACTAATAGCTATACTTACCAATACATAAAATGATTCGGGTTTTAGTGTATTGAAATTATATGGAATTTTTTGACCTATGTTTACTTGTAATCTTGACCCATAAATATATAAGTCCTTCTTATCTTCATAATTCATATATTCATGTGATAAAAGATCATATCTGTAGTGTTTTTTCAATTTTTCTTTTTGACTTTTCAATGAATCCGCTGCATAGTAATTTTGTTTCACGTAATGAATTAATTGGTCTTTTTCTTTTTTATATGAATCCAATTTAATTGAGTCTTTTTTTCGAATCGTACAATCTTGATTGATTCTATTTCGCCATTTTTGTGGTACTAATCGGACCCATTTGGTCTGAGATAAATTGTATTGATAATGACCCTTTAACCAGTTTTTCCATTCAATTATTCCAGATTTATCAACTTTCTTATGTCTTGATTTGGAATCAAATATTCCTCGTGTTATACAATAATCCTTGATTTTATCCTTAATAAACGGATAGGTTCTGTGATATTGAAGTAGAGATTTAAAGTGATACTTGTTAAGTAATTGGGTTTGTGATAATTTATAAAATACATATGCTTGGGACAAGGAAGATAAGTCGTAATAAATTGTTGAATTATTATTACTAATATTAGTATTAGAAAACGACTTTTTTATAGTGGAAAAAAAGTTTATTGTATTTTGATCTGTTTCATCAATTCCTTCTTCATTTGTTTCATCGTTGTAAATAGATTTATTGATAATTTTTTTTGTTGATTCAAAGAAAAGTTGTGAATTTATTCTCGGAATATTAATCATGCATAGGAAGATATCTCTATAGATTTTTTCAATGAAAGATTTCAGAAAATAATGTGATTTACGTATTAATCGGATAGTTTTTCTTTTGAATACCTGCCCAATATGTTTTTCTGATTCCGGTCTTTTACCATCATAAGTTAGAACTACTGTTTTCTTGTCTTTTGTTATTTCTTCTATTTGATTCCGGATTGTGATTGCTCTATCAGAAAGATCTTTCATTTTTTTTTCTATGAGTGAATAATTTGTCCAATTCTTAGATCGGATTTGAATGGTCGATTCACCAATAATTGTATTATTAATTTTGTAATCTTTTCTATTTTCAGCCGGTTCATATACTTTCACCTTGCGCAATTCAAATAAGAAAATTGGGTTTACTTTTTCAACTTCCTTCATTATTCGTTTTATAACTGGAACTATTGTGATGATCCATCTTATTTTTTCTTTTGAAACTTTTAGAAGTTGAAAAATTTGTTTTTTAACTTTTCTAATTTTTTTTTCGAGTTCTTTATAAATAGGTTCAAAAAAGGAAGGTCTTTTTCGTGGACTTCCAAAAGGCAGTTCCGCTTCCATTCCCCAAACTGTTAAAAAACAAAAATTCTCTTTTTTTCCTTTTTTTTTCATTTGATCCGTAGGATGAGATCCTATTTTAGATTTAGATCTTCGCCAAGGTTGCAGGCAGAAAGGGAATAGAATCTTTATCTGAATACCGTCTGTTAACCAATCTTTGGGAAATTCTGTTTCTGATAATTGAACACCATTGTAGGTGCATTTAACATGCATTTCTCTATTCCAATCTTTCAAATCCTCATACCATTCGGGGAATTGGAATAATACCATACGGCCAATATTTTTCGCTATTATCAATGAAGGAAGTACAATGTATTTTCTAAGAAAAGATTGGGTTACTAACATTAAACCTCTTATTGTTTGAGCAAATATAATGCTATCCCAAGTTTCTGATATTGTTATCCGTTCCTTTTCCTCTTTTTTCTCCTCGTTTTTTTTCTCCCTTTCTCTTGTCTCTTCCTGCTCAAAATGCGAAATTTGCAATTCTGGTTCTTTCTTCACCGAATCCCTAAAAATACGATTTATCATTTCATAGATATCAAAAGAAGAAAAAAGAAATGTTTTGTCTATTCGATCTAAGAAAAGTGGGGAATGCACATTTGCTTGAAACATTTCCCAAATAACTGTTTTACGTCTTTGAGCACGCATGGAACCTTTGATTATATCCCGACGATAATCAGATTGTTGCGAGTAACGTATCAAAGCCACCTCTTCCGCTTGATCACTAGTATCAGTATTAATACTATTTGTAGTAGTAATAGAATTGGTATTCTGATCATTATCAGTATAAATTACTACGCGTTTGGCTTTTCTTGAACGAATTTCTGGATCTTCCGTAGATTCTTCTTCATTTTCTTCCTCCTCTTCCTCCAAATCATCGCTCAATTTGTATGACCATCGAGAAACCATTTTACTGATTTCTTCTATTCCATTAGATTTATTTCTAATTGTTTGATCTTTTGGATCAGTTGTAATTACATCGAATAGAAATTTCAAAGATTTTGTTCGAGTTTCGAACTCAATTCTTGTTT